ATGCGATGACCATATTCTACGAATCACAAAGACATTGGAACCCTATATTTTATCTTGGGAATTTGAGCTGGAATAATTGGAACAGGAATAAGCCTACTTATTCGAATTGAGCTAAGACAGCCGGGCTCATTTCTAGGTAGAGATCAACTATATAATACAATTGTAACAGCACACGCATTTTTAATAATTTTCTTTCTAGTTATACCAGTCTTTATTGGGGGATTTGGAAATTGGTTACTTCCCCTCATGCTCGGAACACCAAACATGGCATTTCCACGACTAAATAACATAAGATTCTGACTATTGCCCCCGTCCCTAATCTTACTAGTATCGTCTGCTGCTGTAGAAAAGGGGGCAGGAACAGGGTGAACAGTTTATCCACCATTAGCAAGAAATATTGCACATGCTGGACCATCTGTAGATCTTGCAATTTTCTCACTTCATCTAGCGGGGGCCTCCTCAATTTTAGGTGCAATCAACTTCATCACAACAGTTATTAATATACGATGATCAGGGCTACGACTAGAACGAATCCCACTATTTGTATGGGCAGTGGTAATTACAGTGGTACTTCTCTTACTATCATTACCAGTTCTAGCAGGGGCTATTACAATATTACTAACAGATCGAAACCTAAACACCTCATTCTTTGATCCGGCGGGGGGAGGTGACCCTATTCTATATCAACACCTATTTTGATTCTTCGGGCACCCAGAAGTATATATTTTAATTCTACCAGGATTTGGCGCAATTTCACACATTGTAACACACTACACTGCAAAACTTGAACCCTTTGGAGCCCTTGGAATAATTTACGCCATACTAGGAATTGCCATCCTAGGATTTATCGTTTGGGCACATCACATATTCACAGTTGGATTAGATGTTGATACACGAGCATACTTCACAGCAGCAACCATGATTATTGCAGTCCCAACAGGAATTAAAGTATTTAGGTGATTAGCAACCCTGCACGGATCTAAATTTAAATATGAAACACCAATGTTATGGGCACTAGGATTTATCTTCCTATTTACCACAGGAGGACTAACCGGGGTTATTCTATCTAACTCTTCCTTAGATATTATACTACACGACACCTATTACGTAGTAGCACACTTTCACTATGTATTAAGAATGGGGGCAGTGTTTGCCATCTTTGCAGCATTTACACACTGATTCCCGCTACTATCTGGTCTAACTCTCCACACACGATGGGCCAATGCTCAATTCTTCTTAATATTCCTTGGAGTAAACTTGACATTCTTCCCACAACATTTCCTAGGATTAAGGGGGATACCACGACGATATTCAGACTACCCAGATGCATTCACAAAATGAAATGTAATCTCTTCTATAGGGTCACTCCTATCATTTGTAGCACTAATGTTATTTATCTTCATTTTATGGGAAGCATTCGCTGCACAACGAAGAGTCGTAGCCAGACCCCATCTAGCTACATCAATAGAATGAGTTGATACAACACTACCCCTAGACTTCCATAATCTGAGAGAGACGGGAATTATTACCTGCCCAAACTAACTAAGTTAAGTGAAAGCCAAAGGCACCTATCTGTTAATTAGGCCCATGCTACACATAGCTCACTTAGCATGCCACATTGAGGACAAATTTCATTTCAAGACGCCGCATCTTCAGTAATAATACAACTAATTTCATTTCACGACCACACCCTTATTATCTTAACTTTAGTACTAACAGTAGTAGGATATGCACTAACTGTACTAATATTTAACAACTATATTAATCGATATATTTTAGAAGCACAAACAATTGAAACTGTATGAACTATTTTGCCAGCCCTTATTCTTCTAGTACTAGCCCTACCATCGCTACGAATCCTGTATATTACAGATGAGGTAAGAAACCCATCACTAACTGTAAAAACAATTGGACACCAGTGATATTGAAGATATGAATACACGGACTTTTTAAACGTAGAAATAGATTCTTATATACTACAAACATCAGACCTAACACCAGGAGATTTCCGACTTCTAGAAGTAGATAATCGAATTGTCATCCCCATACAATTAGAAGTCCGAATACTAATTACAGCAGCAGACGTCCTACACTCATGAACAATCCCGTCGCTAGGGGTAAAAGTAGATGCTGTACCGGGTCGACTAAACCAAATCGGATTTACAACCAGTCACCCAGGCGTATTCTATGGACAATGTTCAGAAATCTGTGGAGCTAATCACTCATTCATACCAATTGCAATAGAAGTGGTAGATAGAAAATCATTTATAAAATGAATTTCAAACTTTAATTCATAGAAATGCTAGTTAAAAAATAATAATGCCTTGTCGAGGCTTAGTTGCCAACTGGTGTATTTCCATGCCGCACCTATCCCCCATGAGATGATTAACAGCAACTGCTACTTTCTGAATAATTATAATATTATTTACCTCCAATATTTGATGAACTAACCTTCACACATTTGAAACAGACTCCAACAAAAAACCTTCTGCAAATCAACTTCCTTGATCTTGAACTTTACAAGATGGTTGAGATAAACAATAAACTGTAAATTTATATACGGGTAGCCACCCTCTTGTGTGTTTTTAGTATATGGAGTACACTTACCTTCCAAGTAAGAAGATTAAGATAATTAAAAACATAAATGATTCGACAACCATTCCACTTAGTAGAATATAGGCCGTGGCCCCTAACATCATCTCTTGGGGCCTTTACATTAGCAATTGGCCTAGCAAGATGATTCCATGGATACGGAATATCCTGTTTTCTTATAGCAATCCTATTAATTATTATATCAATATATCAATGATGGCGAGATGTGGTCCGCGAGGGAACTTATATGGGGCACCACACCAGTCCTGTTGCCATCGGACTCCGATGGGGAATAATCTTATTTATTACTTCAGAAGTAATATTCTTTTTTGCCTTTTTCTGAGCATTTTTTCATAGTTCATTAGCCCCTACACCAGAAATTGGGTGCTCGTGACCTCCAACAGGTATTAGGCCCCTAAATCCATTTAGTGTACCTTTATTAAATACGGCAGTTTTACTAGCTTCGGGAGTAACAGTAACTTGGGCACACCATAGCCTAATGGAGGGAAGACGAACAAATGCAATTCAAGCCCTAACCATTACAGTTATACTAGGAGCTTACTTCACTATTCTCCAATCGGGGGAATACTTAGGAGCCCCATTTACAATTGCAGACAGGGTATACGGAACCACTTTCTTTGTAGCTACCGGATTTCACGGATTACATGTATTAATTGGGTCTAGGTTTTTACTTATCTGTCTAATGCGCACCCTATCACATCACTTCTCTAATGGGCACCATTTCGGATTTGAGGCAGCAGCTTGATACTGACACTTTGTAGATGTTGTATGAATCTGTTTATACCTATGTATCTACTGATGAGGATCTTTATAGTGTGGTGTATGGTGCACACAGGCCTTTGAATCCTGAAGACAGAGTTCAACTCTTTCCACTATAAATGCTTTTGACGCTATATTTAATTATAATAATTACATCAACCATAATACTATACTTATCAACAACCCCATTCATACTTACAATTAATATTCTAGCTATAGCCCTATTAGCAGCTACAACCCTCGCCGCATCTTTAAGAACTTGATACGGATTTCTAGTAATTTTAATCTACATTGGTGGCATATTAGTAATATTTGCGTATTTCTTGGCATTGTGTCCCAACCACCAGCTACCCACCACAGAAAACACTATCTTCATAGCCGTAACCTTTGCTATTTTAACACTTGCTGCCATTATTACAAAAACAAAAATCTTTATCCCACAAGAAATACATCAGGGGAAGATATATTTATATATATCAAGTACTGCGCCCATTTTATTCTTATTAGCACTAATTCTCTTTCTAACAATAGTAATTGTAGTTAAATTAACCAATCGTTCCAAGGGGCCACTACGCCCGTTTAATTATGTTTAAATCACTACGAACCACGCACCCAGCAATCAAGATCATTAACAGGTCTTTAATTGATTTACCAGCTCCTAATAATATTTCCATTTGATGAAACTACGGCTCTCTACTGGGCTTATGTCTAGTTATTCAAATCGCTACGGGCCTATTCCTAAGGATACACTACTCACCAAATATCGAAATAGCATTCTCGTCAGTAGCACACATCTCACGAGATGTAAATTATGGCTGATTACTACGCTCAATTCATGCAAATGGAGCATCTATATTCTTTCTATTTATCTACCTCCATGCGGGACGGGGGATATATTACGGGTCCTTTAATCTACATGAAACATGAAATCTTGGAGTAATTTTGTTTATCTTAACAATAGCTACAGCATTTACAGGATATGTGCTACCTTGGGGCCAAATAAGATTTTGGGGGGCAACTGTAATTACAAACTTATTTTCAGCGATTCCCTACATTGGAAAATCCTTGGTAGAGTGAATCTGGGGGGGATTTGCAGTAAATAGCGCCACCTTAAATCGATTTTTCTCCTTTCACTTCATTCTACCATTTATTATTATTGGGGCTACAATTCTTCATATTATATTCCTCCATCAAACAGGATCTAACAATCCTATTGGAATTAATGCAGATTCAGAACGCATTCCATTTCACTCATACTACTCAATTAAAGATGCGCTTGGATATATAATTGCAATCACAGGACTCTCATGTATAGTACTATTTGAACCCAATTTATTTACCGACCCAGAAAACTTCCTAATATCAAACCCACTAGTCACCCCCATTCACATTAAACCAGAGTGGTATTTCCTATGAATATACGCAATCTTACGGTCCATCCCCAATAAATTGGGAGGTGTTCTAGCCCTGTTTGCTGCAATTGTAGTTATATTTATTATACCTATAACCACAATAAGGAATAAACGAAGCTTAAGCTTTTACCCCCTAAACCAACTACTATTTTGAGTTCTAGCTACCTCATGAGCTGTACTAACATGAATTGGTGGGAGGCCTGTAGAGGATCCCTATATTACTATTGGACAAACATTTACATCTATCTATTTTCTATATTTCATTTTAAACCCACTATCAATAAATATTTGAGATAGTATATGTAAGCACTAAGACTTTAAGTTAAGTAAACTAAAAACCTTCAAAGTTTTCAATAGGTATATTCTAAGTCTTGCTATGATACCAGACATTTTTTCATCCTTTGATCCCCACATATATAACACACTATTCCCGTCAAACTCAATATTTATTATCATAAATATAGCACTACTATTATTAATCCAAACCAGGTACTGAATAATTAACACCCGGCAATCAACATTTATAGTACCATTAAAATCAACCATCTTTACCCAATTAAGTCGAACATTTACTTATCAGTTAAAGGGAGCTTCCTCTGTGATCTCATCAACATTCATCATCCTGATTATAATTAATTTAATGGGCATAATTCCATATACCTTTAGAACGTCAAGGCATTTAATTTTTACCCTTGTACTAGGGTTCCCAATGTGGCTAAGATTCATCTTATCTAGAACTGTTTATAGGCCAAAAAAAACAATTGCTCATTTACTACCGGATGGGGCACCTGATTGATTAAACCCATTTCTAGTGATTATTGAAACAACCAGAATCGTAGTCCGGCCCCTAACACTGTCATTTCGTCTTGCAGCAAACATAAGAGCCGGTCACATTGTCCTAAGACTAGTAGGGATATACTGCGCCTCTGCTTGATTTACAAGAGCCTTCGGAACCTCTATACTTATCCTAACTACTCTAGGGTATGTACTATTTGAGTTTGCAATTTGCCTAATTCAGGCCTACATCTTCTGCCTCCTACTATCCCTGTACTCTGATGACCACGCACACTAAACAATAGCATTTAAAATGCATGTCGGTTTCGGCCCGACGAGAGCGTCCTACGCATTGTTTTTTTTTTTAATATAGATTAAATAATAAAATATACATATACTATATATTTAATATATTAAAAACATTAATATATATATATATATATATAAATATGTATATATATATAATATATATTAATATATATATATATCTATATAGATATATGTATGTATATATATATATATTATATATATATATATATATATATATATATATGTGTGAGGATGAGGGGAGGGGGGTAAACTGACAAACAGCCAAATATATGTTAAAGGCATATATCAAGTGAAATGGAGCACGTACATCTGTCAAAAACCGCCAATTTTAAGCCCAAAAGGTTATCTAATGGGGTTTTTTTGGGGAATACTAGACACTGCCCTGACAAAAAAAAAACCATGCCAATTTAAATACACCACCAACAAACCCCAATTGATAACATTATACATATAAAATCTACTTAATTGTTGGTCTCGTCGGAAAAATTTTTAATTGTCAAATTTTCATGCTAATTTTTGATACATAATTTCGTCAAATTTACTTTGCGCAACTTAATCGGAACTAGTATTAACATTAAATTACATTAAAATAATAACTACAAAGGTAGGTTATATAAACCACTGAACTGTGGATTCAGAAATGTATTAAAGTACCCTTCTTCATGCCCGTAACATTTAATATTCATAAGAAAGCTAGTATGCTCATATGAATACTTTTCATATTAATGGCCCCCCTATCTATTTACATACTACTAAGAACCAAGACCACATTAATTGAATGGGTATTATTTAATATTTCATCTACACCTACTATAATAACTGTAATTATTGATCCAGTGGGTACACTATTCTCATCTACAGTCCTATTAATTTCAGCAAATGTACTACAATTTTCCACTGTATATATGAGGCATGACAAATTTATTGACCGATTTACAGTACTTGTACTTTTATTTGTTTTATCTATAAACATACTAATTTTCTTCCCACACCTAATTATCCTACTCTTAGGATGAGATGGGCTAGGTCTAGTATCATTCATTTTAGTAATCTATTACCAAAATCCCAAGTCTTTGGGGGCGGGTATAATTACTGCCCTAACAAATCGAATTGGTGATGTTATATTACTCCTATCAATCGCTTGAACACTGAACCAGGGACAGTGAAATATTGTCCATATATGAGAAACAAGATCCCTCACTTGACAAACTGCTGCAATTCTACTAGCTGCAATAACAAAAAGAGCACAAATACCCTTTTCCAGCTGACTACCGGCTGCTATAGCAGCTCCTACACCAGTGTCGGCGCTAGTACACTCCTCAACTCTAGTCACTGCTGGGGTATTCTTATTAATCCGATTCTACCCATTTCTAAGATCAACTACCTGATTTAACCAATTACTTCTTCTAGTTGCAGTATCTACAACTACTATAGCTGGCCTGAGAGCAATAACTGAGTGTGACATAAAGAAAATTATTGCCCTATCAACACTAAGTCAACTAGGAATAATAATGGCTGCCATAGGGCTTGGCATAGTTAATCTCGCATACTTTCACATAATTACACATGCCCTGTTTAAAGCTTTACTATTTATTTGTGCCGGAACATTAATTCATAGACACACACACAGGCAAGACCTCCGGTGAATGGGTAATATCACCGCGCAAATACCAACAACTACATCGTGCTTTATCTTAGCAAACATAGCTTTATGTGGAGCACCATTCATATCCGGATTTTACTCAAAAGACATAATTGTTGAAACATCTATTTTTTACTTAAACAATTTTGTTATATTAATTATTATTCTGTTTACAGTAACACTAACATCATTCTACACCATACGATTTAGACTAGCAACAATTTGAGGGCCCTCAAATTGTGGGCCATTCATCCACTTAGAGGAGAGACTTCCCCTAATTACGCCCATATTGGCCCTATCTTCCATATCAATTGTTTCGGGGTCAGCTTTAATCTGAGTTATGCCAATAAACCAAGAACCTATAACAATAACTATAACAATAAAAAATATACCAATAATTATAATAATATTGGGGTTATTAGTGGCATGATATATAAATACCCAGCAAATAAAAAATGCTCCTGTGATAATACAAACGCCCATAATACATCATGCATCATGTCTTATATGATTTCTAGTGCCGCTATCTTCACAATTTACCATAAAAATACCAATACTTATCTCCCATAATTACTTAAAATCCTTAGACCAGTCCTGATTAGAGCTGGTGGGGGGACAAGGGATAGCAAAATCTAGATTTTCAGCCTCCAACTCAATGATAGATATATTTAATACAAAGCCAGTAAATTATCTCATAATATCATCAATCCTAATAGTACTGGCTCTAACCCTTCTATATTTAGGTAGCTTAATTAAAGCACATCTCTGAAGAAGATAAGATGAGACCTCTCCTTAAATAGTGTGCATGGTGTAAATAACACATTAGCTTTTCATGCTAAAGATATATTATATATTACACACAGATAGTAGTTTATTAAAATACTGACCTTGGGTGTCAACGATCGCTAAATGCGCTATCTGAGAATTGAAAGCTAAATCGTAAGCAGCGACCTTGTAAGTCGAAGATAGAGACTCCTCTCAATTCTATGAATAGTACAGCCCTGACGATTATATGCCTAATACCAATCCTAGCCATAATTAACATATTATTTAATCAAACCCACTTCTTAATAACCCTCCTATCTCTAGAAAGAATCACCCTAAGATTAACATTATTTGTCCCCCTAATATTAATAAATTGCAGCGCAGCTAATACTGCTATAGCAGTAATTTTACTAACATTTGGGGCATGTGAAGCTAGACTTGGATTAAGATTAATAGTATCAATATCACGATCATACGGGAGCGACATATTAAAATCATTAACCTCTGCTAAATGCTAAAATTCTTATTAGTTATTATATCCCTGCTCTTACTACCAAAAACCAGAAAAATATACATATGAGTCACTATAGCTATACTAATTATATTAGCAACTACTTACTCAGCTATAGTCCTAAATTCGATACCCTATATCATAGTAACAAGATTTTCAGCTTCAGACATGCTATCTACATCACTATCTATTTTAACTGTATGAGTGACAGCTATGATAATCTTAGCAAGAACAAAAATTTACACTACTAAATGATACCCCAAACTATTCACAGTAAACATTTTGATCCTCTTATTAATTTTATTAATATGTTTCAACGCCTCCAACATATTTATATTCTATATCTGATTTGAGGCATCTCTCGTACCCACTATAGCACTAATTATAATATGGGGGTATCAACCAGAACGTTTACAAGCCAGAATATACTTAATAATTTACACAGTAACAGCATCCCTGCCCATATTAGTAGCACTGTGCAAAATCTATGCAACTTCAAAAACAACACACATACCTATATTTATATCTATAAATTTTCCAGTAGACTACCCAGCCGTTACAATCGCATGATTAATAACTCTTGGGGGATTCCTAGTAAAATTACCAATATTTACAACACACCTGTGACTGCCTAAGGCACACGTTGAAGCCCCAATTGCTGGATCTATAATCTTAGCGGCAATTCTCTTAAAACTGGGTGGGTATGGGCTACTGCGGATATCCTATCTATTTAGCCACATATTAAAACATATATCATCAATCATAATAAGGGTAGCTTTGACCGGTGCCGTTGTAACAAGCCTAATTTGTATACGTCAGACAGACTTAAAGTCATTAATTGCATACTCCTCAGTGGGCCATATAGGACTAGTAGTTGCCGGAATAAATTCAAATACTAGATGGGGTATGCAAGCCTCTCTAGCCATAATAATTGCCCACGGACTGAGCTCATCAGCACTCTTTGTAATAGCAAATATAAATTATGAAATCACCTCTACACGTAGCCTGTACATAACTAAAGGACTAATAGCCCTAATACCCTCCCTAACTATGTGATGATTTCTATTTACAGCCAGGAACATAGCTGCTCCACCTACAATTAATTTACTAAGAGAAATTATATTAATTACATCCATTATATCCTCGACCGCGTGAGGTATTATTACCCTAGGAATGGTAAGATTTTTTACAGCAGTATACTCATTATATATATTTACATCAATAAACCACGGGACAACCACTACAACAACAAACTCAATTATAAACGTTAAATCTAAGGACTTTTCCCTAATAACTATGCACCTAATACCAATACTAATATTAATTGTTAAACCAGAAACAATTACCAACTGGTGCTGGCACCATAGTTGAATAACAACATTAAATTGCAGATTTAAAAGAGTACATTGATACTAGTGCCTAGTAGGATAAGCTATTTAAGCTAGCGGGTTCATACCCCGAAAAAGAGGTTACCTTTCCTACTAACAGTTTGATTCTGACTGAGAAATTAACTTATACCAACCAAAATACATGTAAAATATATTAAACCCGCGCTATACCACAACTAAAAGAACAAATAACTGTATTTAGTATGCACTCCATACAACAGAGCGCCACAGTAAGCAACACTTTTCAATTTGAGAAATTAAGAAAAGAGTATGGTACAAGGGCTGGCAAAATTCGTGCCAGCTGCCGCGGTTAGACGACAAGCCCAAGTTAATAAAATATAAACTAATTAATGATAAATTAAACAATAACAAAAGTATAATTTTTAAGATCTCTGACCCTTATTTATCACACAAAAATGAAATCATGAGCTAAAACATGGATTAGATACCCATCTATTCATGACATAAATAACAGTTGAATATTACGAACAATAGTTTAAAATTCAAAGATTTTGGCGGTGTCTTATAAAACCAGGGGAACCTGTCTCATAACTCGATAATCCACGCATACCCAACCTTCTCTTGATATCAGCATGTGTACTGCCGTTGTAAGCATACCTTTAAAAGAATAGTATGCTGCTATGATTTATAATAACTCACACACATCAGGTCAAAGTGCAGCTAATAAGGAGGTGATGATGGGTTACAACCCTAAAACAGACTATCAATTAAGAAATAAAAAATCTTATGAAAGTGGACTTGGCTGTAATCAATTTTAAATTAAAAAAATGAATAATATCTAAGACATGTACACATCGCCCGTCACTCTATCCTAAAGGTTAGATAAGTCGTAACAAAGTAGGTGTAATGGAAATTGTACCTGTCGAGGCATAGCATATGAAATGCTTTTTACTTACACTAAAAATAAAGTTAATAAACTTGCCCCGCCCACGTATAACTACCCTCCAAACAACCAAATAATAAAAACAGTCTAATAATATAACTAATTTCAAGTACAGAAATGGAAACGATAATAAATAAAAGTAAATTTTAAAAAATGTACCTTGTGCATTATGGTTTTACAAGAAAACAATTCAACACCCTAATCCCGAATTCTAAGTGAGATGTTAAACTGCTGTTATGAACCCATTAATAACTGTGGAAAAAGTTTTAAAAGACAGTTTAACAGAGGCTACATACCATCCGCACAAGAATATAGCTGGTTTTCAACAAACATTATACATTAAAACATATAATTATATTATAGTGTTATACTATTGAGGATAAGCCCAATAATTTATGCAATAAGCACTATATTCTATCTTACCTAGTAGGCCTAAAATCAGCCAACTAAAATACTTTACCGTAGTATAGATAGATATAATATATAGTACAGAATGCCCATAAAAGTTGAAATAGTGGAAAAATTAAATTTTCCCCTTATTTTATGTAAAAATAAGTATTATAAACATATAAAAAACACCAAACGAGTAACAACATCACACTATTAAACAATTATTAATTAAGGAACTCGGCAAATCATTATTTCGACTGTTTAACAAAAACATTGTCTTATGAATAAAATATTAGATAATTCCTGCCCAGTGACACTTGTTCAACGGCCGCGGTATCCTAACCGTGCAAAGGTAGCATAATCATTTGCCTATTAATTGTAGGCTGGAATGAATGGATTAACGAAATAAAGACTGTCTCAATTAACCACCTAAAAATTATTTTCTATTTGAAGAAAGATAGATAATCTCGAAGGACAAGAAGACCCTATAGAGCTTAATTTTAACTATAGAAATAAACTATAGAAATATTCGGTTGGGGCGACCCAGGGCTAATCAATCACCCATTAAATATAAGATTAATTAATCTACTAAATGACCCTTTAATGATCATAAAAACAAGCTACCTTAGGGATAACAGGCTAATCCCACTTAAGAGTCCTTATCAACAGTGGGGCTTGGCACCTCGATGTTGGCTTAGGGTGTCCCTATAGCGCAAAAGTTATATAAAGATGGTTTGTTCAACCAATAATTCCCTACATGAGCTGAGTTCAGACCGGCGTAAGCCAGGTTAGCTTCTATCCTCGACGATAATAATCTACTCCTAGTACGAAAGGACCTGAGTAGAATAATAAGTTATTATAAAGAATTCATATAATTAAATATAAATAACAATAACTATAAACTATAAGTGTGTTGGCAGAGTAGTGCAATTGACTTAGGATCAATCTATGGAATATACCACACACTAATGTGACTTAGTTTATTTAGAACAATCAACTTGCACTTGATAAGAGAGAATCCTCAGTGACGGTTTGCAGTTTTGGAAACAGTAGATTTTGAACATCTATAAAAACGTTCAACTCGTTATCAAACCCAACAAGATGGCAGAATAGTGCAACAGGTTTAAACCCTGTACATGAGTTATATCTCTTGTTACATGAGTTTAACATTCTTCTCATCCATCTTATTAAGATTAGTTATAGCTTTAGTTGCTATGGCATTTTATACGCTAATAGAGCGAAAATTTTTGGGTTATTTCCACCTACGAAAGGGACCCAATAAAGTGGGTCTAATAGGAATTCCACAACCATTTTCAGATGCTATTAAACTATTTGTAAAAGAGCAAGCCAAACCAACACCAGCCAATAAAACCCCATTTACGGTAGCTCCAACCATAGCCCTAATCTTAGCGCTAATAATATGAGCAATTTATCCACACTCGCACCAGTCATATTTCCTACAATTCAGGGTGTTATATTTCCTATGTGTTTCAAGTATAAATATTTATGCAACATTCATAGCTGGATGAAGATCTAATTCGAAATATGCCCTCCTTGGGGCACTGCGAGGAGTAGCACAAACAATTTCGTATGAAGTTAGAATATCCCTAATTTTATTAAGAGCACTAGTACTAACTATAACAATAGACTTTACAAAAATAATCGGATATTCATGAATATTACTAATATTAATACCCTTAACAGTTACTTGATTTATTACCAATCTGGCAGAGACAAATCGAACACCATTCGATTTCGCTGAGGGTGAATCGGAACTAGTATCTGGGTTTAACGTTGAATACAGAAGAGGACTATTTGCCATAATTTTCATAGCTGAGTACATAAATATTCTAGTGATGAGACTATTTACTAGAGTCATCTTTATAAGTATACCCAACATACTTATATCTGATATATTACTACTTTTAAAAACTCTGCTACTAGCAATACTATTTGTTTGAGTGCGGGCAACTTTTCCCCGAATACGGTATGATCACCTAATAAACTTAACATGAAAAAGATTCCTACCACTATCTCTAACATGTTTAATATTAGTATTCCCAGTAATAATACTAATATAGGCATGGCGCCGGATGAACGGATAACTCTGATGACGTTAATTAAGGAGTTGTACTCCCTATGCCTGACTAGGGAGCTTGTAAAGCACTTGACTTTTAATCAAGAGATAATATATTAATATTTCTAGTTAATGACTCAAGCCACCTGAATATTTGTAGTATGCGTAACAATTCCCATAGTTGTACTAGCCATAGCCTGAGTCCTGGCCGCCCGATCTACAGAAGATCGTGAAAAATCAACCCCATTTGAATGTGGATTTGACCCAAAAAACACTGCACGCATCCCATTCTCTACTCGATTTTTTCTACTCGCCATCATTTTTATTGTATTTGATATTGAAATTGTATTACTAATGCCGATTCCAACAATATTTATGGCTTACTATACACCACATGTCATAATTATCTACATCCTATTTGTTATTGTATTAATTGTGGGCTTAATTCATGAATGAAATGAGGGATCACTAGACTGGTCCGCATAATAGATTAGCCGGGCTATGTATGGGCTTCTAACCTTTATAAGGGGGTTCAACTCCTCCATAATCTTATGAGATTTATATGGTCGCCAGCAACAACATTAACCCTATCAACTCTAATTACAAGAACTATAATAGCTATATCTAGAACCAACTGGATATTTCTATGGGCCTCCATAGAATTAAATCTTTTAAGCTTTATCCCAATTCTTATATCTTCCAAACTAAATCATGAAACTGAAGGATCTATTAAATACTTCCTAGCACAAGCACTGGGGTCAGCATTACTCCTAACCTCATCAATCACAATGTGGTCACCATACTCAATTCTACCATCAACTATACCAATAATCTTAATAATCTCAGTCTTATTAAAACTAGGGAGAGCACCGTGTCATTTCTGGTACCCCTCTGTAATATCCTCAATTTCATGGATCTCTTGCACCATTTTATCATCCTGACAAAAACTTGCACCACTATCAATTTTAATCTTCTTCACCACACAAATGTCCAAATCCATCATCCCGCTAATAGCAGGATTAAATGCCCTTCTTGGGGGAATTATGGGAATAAATCAAAGACAATTACGAACCATTATAGCATATTCATCCATTGGGCATTTAGGGTGGATAATAAGATTCATGCTATTAGACAAGCCGATAACATCTATATTTTATTTTATAATATATTGCTCACTAATTATTCCACTATTCTTACTTATAAGCCTAATAAATTTATCAACCTCAAAACAACTAAGAAAAGTACCAATAATTTCGCCCACTATTCAACTATCTATCTCCATCTTACTGGTTTCTTTAGCTGGGCTACCACCCTTAACAGGATTCATACCAAAAATATTAGCCATTATATTACTTGCTAGGCACAGAGCCCCCCTAATCATAATTCTAATTTTAGGTTCCCTAATAAACCTATTCTTCTACCTAAACATTATTATTAACATATCAACATCAAGTCAAGACATAAATAGTACTGAGCCCAAATATATTAAAAGTCCACCAATAATTTTACTTCTATCTGGAGTTACATCTATAGGATTAGCACCAATAATTATAATAT